TTCGCGGATTCTTTTTGGTAGTCAGTGGAATTTATAGAATATGATTGAATTGCGTAATATAAATAGAAAATATAATAAGAATAGTATTTATTGTAATTGTATTTATTTTATTAAGTACATGCTGATACGGCTATCTATTTTATCCATATATCACATCTTTTATTGTAATTTCACTTGGGACAACGTGAGTCACACTCCATCAAAATTTGTATTTTCTATTCAATATATTCAATGAAAAATTGAAACAGGAGAATTCTCTATAGGGATATGTACATAAGAGAGAGATCCGGTTTGATATCTGGGTAACAATTTCTGTTCTGGGGTTTACATATACACATATATGTTATTATAATTAGAATTGATAATTGAAAAGGATTGCTTATTGAAAAAAAAAAATGAATACTGATTAGTCATAAATCAATTTGATTTTCTTTTGCTATTCAATGAAACAAAATTTCATTGGAGATAAAAATGGAAGAATCGTTCGCTAATTCAAAGTAAATTGTTAATGGTTCCAATTTGTCCTGAATTTTGCAGTCTGTGACCGGAAATCCATTTTTTCTACTCTCAATAAAAAAGAGAAGGGATGTTTTTAAGCGATGTATATTTTAAGATACAATCAATCGAAGAGGAGAATCTAAACTAGATCCAATAAAAAACAGGAATTTCTTTTTAAAAAAGGATAAGTACAATGGTATTCAAGATAAAAAAAGGAGTGAGTAATAGAATTAGAATATAGATAATATTTTTATCCATTTTGGACCGAATTTGGCGGCATGGCCAAGCGGTAAGGCGGGGGACTGCAAATCCTTTATCCCCAGTTCAAATCCGGGTGTCGCCTGATCAACAAAAGATTTTTTATTTCTTTCCTATCTTGCCGATCTAATTCGACGAATTCTTGCGGAGCAAGAAGCAGAGGCAAAGGACTAAGTGGGCGTGTCAATACTCGATTTTTATAACCCATGGTGTAGGTTTTCTAAAAGACTGTAATTTTTTTTTCTCAAAATTGAGGTGTAGCCCAAATCGGTATCAATAGGGATGAAGCAACTCTCACTTATTACTTTAATGATTGACTCTCACCATTTATTTGATTTTTCAATTGAATCAAATAAATGGTGAGAGTCAATTCCGGGATTAAGAACTAAGGTCGGAAATCTCGGTATCCAAAGGTTCCTAAGGGATACTCTGTTTTTGCTACTAGAATTGAAGAAGAGATTATACGAAAGACTATAATAACAAGATCTCTTAAATTACCCTTATTCAAAGTAGTGTCTCGTGACTCCGTCTGGTATTAAAAGAGTAAAGGGTAAAGTTGAAAAAAAAAGAATGTATTAATTAATAGTGGTGGTGAGTTCTCCGGATTCTTTCACAGAAAGAAAGACAGTAAGCTTAGATCAAATAGGAAATAGAGGTATCTGATAGATAGTTATCTATCGTGATGGTATATTTTTATGCTTTTTGCTTAGTAAGGAAAGGCATTAATATCAAAACAAACAATAGGTCTTACTATTCTTACATGCTCCATATAGAAGCATTCCTTTGCTATTTCCAAGGAAAAGGCGTGTGTATCATCGTATTTGTACTAAATGCTTCCTGATTTTACCAGAAACCCTAAAATATAGAAACTTGTTACGAGTGTATTCATTGAATTGGTTCATCAATAAATAGTCTTACCTATTTTGACTCTGCGCCATTGATTCCGCTATGATTATTAATCAATAATAGAATAATTCCTTCATAGAAATAGGGGACATAATTCACATGGATATAGTAAGTCTTGCTTGGGCTGCTTTAATGGTAGTCTTTACATTTTCCCTTTCACTTGTAGTATGGGGAAGGAGTGGACTCTAGGGCTGGGCACTACTAATTGCTCAATCGAACCGTATCAATTCTTTATTGATCATTTTGCGAAGCCCTAAAAAAAGAAAAATGTCTTCCAAATTGTACTGGAATACAGTAATGAATGATTACCATAATTGTATTTCGAAACTCAAATCTACGCATGATAGGCGATTTTTTCCAACCTAATTTTTCCTAAATATTCTATTTTAGTGAATCAGCTCTTATCATAATTATGGATATTACAATAAGAAAAACTAATACTCTTTTTTTTTCTTTTACCTTTCTAAAAGAAAGTCGTTCTGCTATTACGACAATACATATTTTCTTTCTATCGGAAACGAAGCGATTAGTGATTGGCCAAAGAGATCCGACACATAAGAAAATGAGATCTTTCTTCTGTTGAGCGATCCACATATCACACATTTAACATTTGTTTTAGACTACTAGAAAAGTTTTTATGCTTTTTTTGATTCATCTCATGTTTAAGCATGAAAAATGGACAGGGTCTGCTCTACTCCTTTTACAAATCCGAAGAAGTTACTGTATAACTTAACTCCGCGGATCATCCGTTAATTGTTCAATCAATGACTTCTTGAGATGGGAAATCAAACTAAAAGAAATAAAGTGCTATCTATATGTACATCTAATATATGTACAT